GGGCAAATCCAAAGAAGGTTTTCCTGTACGTTCATCACAAAATATTTCTAGATCCCAATAGACCCAATGCCAGATAGCTGCCAAAAAGCATAAGCCCGAAAACACAATATGTGCCCCAGCTACACCTTCGTAACTCCAAATCCCCGGATTCGTTACAGTCCCTCCTGTGATACTCCAACCTCCCCATGAATTGGTTATTCCTAAACGAGTCATGAAAGGTATAACAAACATACCCTGTCTCCACATTGGATCAAGAACAGGGTCAGAAGGATCAAAAACTGCTAATTCATACAGAGCCATCGAACCTGCCCAACCAGCAACCAGAGCTGTATGCATTATATGAACGGAAAGCAACCGACCTGGATCATTCAATACAACGGTATGAACACGATACCAAGGTAAACCCATGGAAAATACCTCTTTATCAAAGATAAATAGACACTACGTAACTTTATTGCATTGGAAAAGCTATACTATGACTATTCTATGGACTCCCCTTGTTCTGAAATAATCCACTGAACAAGGGTTACTATTTGTTCTATTCTATTGGTAATAATGAAACAATTCTATTCGTAGGAACAAAGAGAAGCAGATTTATTCTATACCCGATAAGTACCAATACGCAATGGGTGGTTGATACCATTTTCTATCAGTAAATGTGTCCTTCCTTATTCCTCATTAGAAGGCCCTATTCGTCAAAATTTTCCTTTATTTCTTCTTTTGTCTTTCTTTATGAATTTTTCTAATCTATGGATAAAATAAATACGATAAAACCAATATTATAAAGACAATAAAATTATGTTGTTACGTTTCCACATCAAAGTAAAATATAGTACTTAGTTCTTTTTTCTTTCAATTAATGCCTATTGGTGTTCCAAAAGTACCTTTCCGAATTCCTGGAGAGGAAGATGCAGCTTGGGTTGACGTATAGTGCGACTTGTCAGATATATTGGGTCATATGGGATTTCCCCGTTCTCTCCCCCGATCGAGATATCCTCTGTTTCGCCCAAGAAAGATAAATTGAATCATCAAAAATTTGGAGCGTGAAGCGCAATTAGATCCATTGTTTGGGGGGATTCACATTACTATTATCAATTAGAATAATTTATGGTTGGCTTGGTTGGACTAAAAAATGAAGTATCCAGGCTCCGTTTAGAAAAAACCCAATTGGTAATATATCTATGATTACTACTTGTATCATAAATGATTCCTGTTTGGTATTTGTAAAGAGATCCTATTTGTCAAGCGAGGGAATCTCAAACTAAATACTTGGTGAAAGGTATGAAATGAATTGAAAAAAAAAAGAAAGTCATAACAAAAAGAAATGGTAATGGGAAGATTTGTCCTATATGTGCAAATCAAAATCGGGCGGATCTTTACCCGGAGTAGAGCATAAACCTAAAAAGATGAAAGAGACCCATTCAGGAACAAGAAAATACCATCGCGATTTGGATTGAATCTCGATGAAACAATACATCAATGAGAAGTTAATTCGATAAGTTTAGTGACTTTTTTCTATTATAAGGAAGAAAGAAGTTCAAATTCGTCTTTATTGAAAAATCGAAGAAAAAGTCCTTTCATTAGAAGTCAGAAAAAACCTGCTATGAAAAAAGAATAGGAACAAAGAAAGAGGACTTGAATCTATACATTGATTCTTTTTTTTTTCGCAATTTTTTTTTGAACCGTATGCGTCAAAAGGTGCATGTACGGTTCCTAAGGGATACATTTTTACCCTAATCAACCGACTTTATCGAGAAAGATTACTTTTTGTAGGCCAAGAAGTTGATAGCGAGCTCTCGAATCAACTTATTGGTCTTATGGTATATCTCAGTATCGAGGATGATACCAAAGATCTGTATTTGTTTATAAACTCTCCTGGCGGATGGGTAATACCTGGAGTAGCTGTTTACGATACTATGCAATTTGTGCGACCAGATGTCCATACAATATGCATGGGATTAGCCGCATCAATGGGATCTTTTATCTTGGTTGGAGGAGAAATTACCAAACGTCTAGCATTCCCTCACGCTTGGCGCCAATGAGGTTTTTTTATTTGAGAGAAAAAAGAAGACTATGCCTTCGCCATATGAATATTAAGTAATAATAGCATGGCACTTCGAATTCGATATGCAAAATTTTTGTCTTGTTTTTTTTTCAAAAGATTCGATTATGTATCGAGAGAGTAGTATGAGATAAAAGGTATTTCCGATTTCTCTTATCTATCGGGAGTCCAGTTCAGCGTCACAAACTTTTTTGTTTTCACATCGAAGGGCTCTTAACAATATTTATGTTATAAAAAAAGAGGGCGAAAAAAAAAACAAGATTTTTCCTTATTTGATTGGATCAAAAAGAAACTTTGGGATTGCTGAATCAAAGACAAAAAAAAGAATCAATTTTAAAATAGAAAGCAACGGAGCCATCATAGTATTTTTGAACTCCTCTGAAAGGAAGGGTGGCAATTTGATCATTTATCCATCTGGGTCTGATAGATTCTATTTTT